ACTGAGAAATCTCTTAATTTTTATTTAAATGGCAGTTCCAAAAAAACGTACTTCTGCATCAAAAAAGCGTATTCGTAAAAATTTTTGGAAAAGGAAGGGGTATTGGGCAGCGTTAAAAGCATTTTCCTTAGGGAAATCTCTTTCTACCGGGAATTCAAAAAGTTTCTTTGTACAACAAACAAATAAAATAAATAAAAAAACTTAAGACGTTAGAATAATCGTAATTGGCCTGACTCAAAAATTGACTCAATTCATTTCGAAAATAAAATGCCCTATTTCCATTTCCTATTGATTCATTCAACAGGGAATGGAATTCATTCTGCTCTTATAATATGTATAATAAGAATTCTTCTGTTTACCCTACAGAATTCAAAAAAGTCTTCTTTTTTTTTGACAAAAAAATACAAGATACGAAATCGACTTTTTAATATATTTTATCATTTCCAAGGGGGGCACAACCTATTTGGTACAATAATATAAGGTTTTTCTATAGATATGCTTAGAAAGACGTAGAGAAAATCTTTCGTTACTAAAATCACTGAAACTAATTGATTAAAATTCGAAACCTTTTTGTGCAACTTTCTTACTTTTCCTTTTTGATTTTCTCCGAATTCCTATATGGACCCATATATATATCTCCATCAATCCACTCAAAAACACTTAGTGAAAGTATTTTAGATAAATACGTGTCAATTTTGACTGAGCCAAAATAAGTTCTTTTTTGTTCCGTGATCTAATTTCTTTTTTTAGTTTCGATTTTAGAAATAAAAAAAGTTTATTAAAAAAACAAAAAAACAATGTTTTTGTGGGGGGTTCTATCCCTTAAGTTATACTTATACTATCAAGTATTCAAGTCGAGGCGAGTATAAAATACACAAGAAAACTAAGGCCCTAAACTAAAATAATGAACCTTCAAATACCTATTTGAACGAATTTTTATTCAGTAATTTGTATCTTTCCTAAAAAATATTGCATCTTAAATCTAGACGATTGCTTAATAATAGGTTATTATGAGTTCAAGACAAGCCGCTATGGTGAAATTGGTAGACACGCTGCTCTTAGGAAGCAGTGCTAGAGCATCTCGGTTCGAGTCCGAGTGGCGGCATGTCCTTTCCTAAAAAAAGGAAATAGATCCTATAATTAATTCAATTTCCAATTTGGAGTTTATAATTAAGGGAGTCCTTTTTTCATTTTAATTTTATGATATTTTCAACCTTAGAGCATATATTAACTCATATTTCTTTTTCGATCGTTTCAATTATAATTACAATTTATTTGCTAACCTTTTTCGTTGATGAAATCGTAAAACTATATCATTCATCCGAAAAGGGCATGATAATTACTTTTTTCTGTATAACAGGATTATTAGTTACTCGTTGGATTTATTCGAAACATTTTCCACTAAGTGATTTATACGAATCGTTAATCTTCCTTTCATGGAGTTTTTCTCTTATTCATATAATTCCATATTTCAAAAAGAATCAAAATATTCTAAGCACAATAATTGGGCCAAGTGCTATTTTTACTCAAGGTTTTGCTACTTCAGGTCTTTTAACTGAAATACACGAATCTACAATATTAGTACCCGCTCTTCAATCTGAGTGGTTAATAATGCACGTAAGTATGATGATATTAGGCTATGCAGCCCTTTTAGGTGGATCATTATTATCAGTATCACTTATAGTCATTACAGTTAGAAAAAACAGAAAGTTTTTTTGTACGAGTAATCATTTATTAAATTTTAATGAGTCATTTTTCTTTGGTGAAATCAAATACATGAACAAACGAAGTAATGTTTTAAAAAATACTTCTTTTTTTTCTGCAAACAATTATTACAGGTCGCAATTGATTCAACAATTGGATTATTGGAGTTATCGGGTTATTAGTTTAGGATTTATCTTTTTAACGATAGGAATTCTTTCTGGAGCAGTCTGGGCTAACGAAGCATGGGGATCCTATTGGAGTTGGGACCCAAAAGAAACTTGGGCTTTTATTACTTGGATGGTATTCGCGATTTATTTACATACTCGAACAAATAGAAAATTGAAGGGGAGAAATTCAGCAATTGTCGCGTCTATTGGATTTCTTATAATTTGGATATGTTATTTTGGGGTCAATCTATTAGGAATAGGACTACATAGTTATGGTTCATTTCCATTAACATCTAATTGAATCCAAGAAGGGGGTTCTTACCAATAGAAATAGAAAAGTGTACAGCGCATATCAATAACAGATAAAAAATTTTGTGTTAACTCGTGAGAATCCGGTGAATCACTAGAATATTTCATTCACCGGGTTCTCGCCAGTTCAAATTTCTTTTTTTTTTACTTAACGTAAGATAAGAAGAAAAGCCTTCTTTTTGTCATTGTACAACAAACATTTTGAAAATGATAAGATTTTTTTTCATCAAAACTATCTATAAAAAGAATTAGCTAGAATAACTTCAACTTTTTCAACTGATAGTGAAAGAACGAAATCAGGATATATACCAATACCCAGTACGGGTAAAAAAATCGATATCGAAAGAAATAACTCTCGTGGTCCCGAATCCAAAAAATAAGAGTTTGGAATCTGAAATATCTTATATCCATAGAACATCTGCCGTAACATAGATAATAAATAAATAGGAGTTAATATCATTCCAATTGCCATTACAAATGTAATTAGTAGTTTTGTTATTAAAAGATATTTTGGACTAGCAATTAGTCCAAAAAAGATTATTAATTCGGCAACAAAACCACTCATACCCGGTAATGCAAGGGAGGCCATTGAAAAGCTACTAAACATCGTGAATATTTTTGGCATTGGAATAGCTATTCCGCCCATTTCGTCAAGATAAACAAGACGTATTCGATCATAAGTCGTTCCCGCCAAGAAAAAAAGTGCAGCACCAATAAATCCATGAGAGATTATTTGTAAAAGGGCTCCGTTGAGTCCCAGATCGGTGATAGAACCAATTCCTATAATTATGAAACCCATATGAGATACAGAGGAATAGGCTATTCTTTTTTTTAAATTCCGTTGACCGAAAGATGTTAAAGCTGCATAGATTATTTGGATTGCGCCTACTATGATCAACCAAGGAGAAAATATAGAATGAGCATGGGGGAATAATTCCATATTGATCCGAACTAATCCATACGCTCCCATTTTTAATAAGATTCCGGCTAGAAGCATACAAGTACTATAATGCGCTTCACCATGAGTATCTGGTAACCATGTATGTAGGGGTATGATTGGCAATTTGACAGCAAAAGCAATAAAAAATCCAATATATAATATTGTTTCTAAGGCCACAGGATAGCACTGATTGGCTAAAATTTCAAAATTTAATGTTGGTTCAGCAGAACCATATAAACCGATACCCAGAACTCCAATTAAAAGAAAAATGGAACCCCCTGCCGTGTACAAAATAAATTTTGTAGCTGAGTACAGACGTTTTTTTCCTCCCCACATAGATACAAGTAGATAAACGGGAATTAATTCTAACTCCCACATGAGGAAAAAAAGTAAAAGGTCCCGAGAAGAAAATAACCCTATTTGCCCACTGTACATTGCTAACATCAGGAAATGAAATAATCGAGAATCTCGAGTAACTGGCCAAGCCGCTAAAGTAGCTAAAGTGGTGATGAATCCCGTCAATAAAACGGGTCCTATAGAAAGTCCATCTAGTCCTAATCTCCAATGGAAATCAAAAAAATTAATCCATTTATAATCTTCCACTAGTTGGATTAATGGATCATCTGATTGGAAATGATAACAGAATACATAAGTCGTTAGAAGAAGTTCTAATATACATATACATATAGTATACAGGCGTATTACTCTATTTCCTCTATGTGGAAGAAAGAAAATTAAAGAACCTGCAAATATTGGCAAAACTACAATTATTGTTAAGTAAGGAAAATGATTCGTGGTAAAGACAAGATACACTTGGGCCAGAAAAACCCGTGCTCAAAATCAAATGAAAATTTTTTGAGCACGGGTTTTGTCGGTAAAAAAAAAGAAAATGGATTCAAGTAGAGTTTTATGGAACGTATTAATAAGCTAGACCCATACTGCGAGTTGTTTCATGCCATAAATAAACTCGAACGCTCAAGAAATCCGTTGGGCAGGCAGATTCACATCTTTTACAACCAACACAGTCCTCGGTCCTTGGAGCAGAAGCAATTTGTTTAGCTTTACATCCGTCCCAGGGTATCATTTCTAATACATCGGTGGGGCAAGCGCGGACACATTGAGTACATCCTATACATGTATCATAAATCTTTACTGAATGTGACATTGGATCTATGCATTTTTAACGTCATAAATTTTCGGTCTAGTAAACTAACTTTTAAATAAATCCTATACTTAGATACCAGACGAATCGATGAGTGATCAGAATCAATCTACTTCCGAATTGGTTTATGAAAGAGGACCAAAATACTTTGATTTCGTATGTTTTTTCAAACACGAGCATACCTTACTCGTATCAAATCTGCTAATTATGAATATTTGAATTTCCATTTCTATGATGAAGATTATTTATTCAACAAATTTGATTGATTAATACGAGTTGATTTTCTGTTACGATAAATTGATGAAACAATAGCCAGCCCGATAGCTGCTTCAGCGGCTGCAATAGCTATAACAAAAATGGAGAAAATGTCTCCTTTTAATTGACGATTATCAAAAATATCAGAAAATGTTACAAAATTAATATTAACTGAATTTAATATAAGTTCAAGACACATAAGAGCTCTAACCATATTTCGACTTGTAATCAATCCATAGATACCAATAGAAAATAAATAGGCACTCAAAACAAGTATATGTTCGAGCATCATTAACCAACTCCTTATCAATCTTGATTCATCTCAATCTGAACAATAATTCAATCAATTTGATTCTAACAAGTATGAAACAAAACAAGGAAATAGACTGGTAATACATCGATAGAAAACTAGAGCCTTTCTCTTTTATACAGGAATTCAAATGAAAAGATTATAACATTCCTTTTCCATTGATTCCATTTTAATTTCTCGTTTTAAATATTTATTAGTCAATTATTGATCATTGACGAGCTATGGCAATAGCACCTATTAAAGCGACTAATAGAATTATTGAAATGAGTTCAAATGGAAGAAAAAAATCTGTTGATAAATGAATTCCAATTTGTTGACTATTACTTATCAAATCTTGTTCTAGAATCTGATTTGATTTTGTAGTCCAAATGATCCCATACCAGGATGTGTCTGGAATAGTAGTAATTAGTGAAATAAAAAGAGTTGTACAAATTATTGAAGTAACCCCATCCCCCACGGTCCAAAGATGAAAATCTTTGTAATATTCTGAACCGTTCATAAACATCACAGCAAAAAGGATTAAAACATTTATAGCCCCTACATAAATAAGGAGCTGCGCAGCAGCTACAAAATAAGAGTTCGATAGAATATAGAATAAGGATATACAAAAAAGAACCAATCCCAATGAAAAGGCCGAATAAATTGGATTCGGAAGTAATACTACTGCCAGACTTCCTAATATAAGACCCGATCCCAGAAAGACTAAAAGAAAATCATGTATTGGTCCAGGTAAATCCATTTTATTAAAAAAAAATCGAAATATTTCATGCCTTTGTTGACCTGACCAGGAAAAAAGAAGTTATCCTAAAAAATAGGATACTTCTTAATTGAACGAATGAAATTAAAAAGGGGTCTTGTGGCTTGTTGTAGATACAGTTCTTGGACTACTTTTATTCTCGAAAGCAGAGGCTGAAACTATCTATTTTGAAATCAGTATTCAAATAGAAATCTATTTTTGATCCAAATTAACTCATGATTCTCGACACCAACTAACTGTTTATTTGTATTGACCAAGCAACAACCCCATTTCTTTCGATTCAAAAGTGATTTTTATTTTAAATTTGTAAATGCTTTTTCAACCAAGGGTTTTATACATTTTTTATTTGAGGTGAATTCGAAGAAATTGTTTGAATTGTGTAATCGTCAATTATTGATACCGGTAACCGACCTAAAGCAATTTGATTATAGTTCAATTCGTGACGATCATAAGTAGAAAGTTCATATTCTTCAGTCATTGATAAACAATTTGTTGGACAATACTCAACGCAATTACCACAAAATATACATATTCCAAAATCAATACTGTAATTAAGTAATCGTTTCTTTCGAATATCAGTTTCCAATTTCCAGTCAACAACGGGTAGATCTATAGGACATACACGAACACATACTTCACAAGCAATGCATTTATCAAATTCAAAGTGGATTCGGCCTCGAAAACGTTCCGATGTAATCAATTTTTCGTAGGGATATTGAATAGTTACCGGTAAACGATTTGCATGAGACAAGGTAATCATGAAACCTTGACCAATGTACCTGGCAGCTCGTATTGTTTGTTGACCAGAGTTCAAGAACTGAGTTAGCATAGGGAACATATCTGAATATCTATAAATAATTTTATATTTGTTTCTTTCTCTTGTTTAAGACAAGTTGTGAAGATAGAATCTTTTATTGCTTTACAGTGAAAGAAGTTGGGATGAAGTTGTTAATAATAGATTACCTAGAGAAATAGGTAAAAGAAATTTCCATCCAAGATTTAATAGTTGGTCCATTCTCAGTCTCGGTAAAGTCCATCTTGTTGCAATAGAAACGAACAAGAACAAATAAGTTTTAGCTAATGTAATAAAGATACCGATTATTATCCCCAAAACTTGACTTCTTTTATTTATGTCAAAAAGCTCAGGAACGAAGATGTATGGAATAGAAAGATTCCAACCTCCTAAGTAAAGAACTGTTACAAATAAGGAGGAAACTAGTAGATTTAGATACGAAGCAACATAAAATAAACCAAATTTTATACCTGAATATTCGGTTTGATAACCTGCTACTAACTCTTCTTCTGCTTCTGGTAAATCAAAAGGTAATCTCTCACACTCGGCTAAAGAAGAAATTAGAAAAATGATAAACCCTATAGGTTGACGCCACAAATTCCATCCCCAAAAACCATATTTTGACTGAGCTTCAACTATATCAACTGTACTTGAACTGTTAGATAATCATAGTCGATGATAACATCACAGTTTACATCGCTATTACAGAACCGTACATGAGATTTTCACCTCATACGGCTCCTCATAGGTCACAAATAAATCTAAGGCCCTTTCAAAACATTATTTATGTTGAGGTGTTTTGTTTGTAGGATTCATAGAGAGTGAAACTCTTATCCTAAAGTCTAGAATTAGACCGATGGAATTCTGTCTGCTAGATTTATAATCAAAAACTGCTTCTGAATTGATCTCATCTTTTAAGAATTTGATTTTCTTTGTTCATTAATAACTTTATCGTTGAATAAAAAAAGATTTTATTAGAGGAATATCACATAGATATTTCAACTTATCATTTTTGATTACGAAAAAGAATTACACATTGCATTACATAACAAGAATTTGATTTCTATACATAAAATAGAAATATTTATGAATACAAAGAAAGAGTTATAAATAAAAAAAAATATATTTTTTGCAATGCTAGTCTTTCCATTTTATTTCGTTCCTATTCTCCTTTCTCCGAAAAGGGTTATTATACAAAGTAAAAAATTTCTTCGTTTTTGATAGTTATTTACTTAATCAGTGGATAGGAATATACTCTGGATCGAAATCGTGGGGAGTACTTCTTAATCATTTCTACTAACTTTAAGCCCCAATCGAATTAGTTTTCCATAAAGAAATATCCTGTTGGATAATTTATAGAATCTCCATTACTAATCCTTTGTGTATCTTGGTCTTCCTAACCATCCACTTATTTTTGTGAATCTCCCATTAGGGTAATACATCTATTAGTCAAAACCCCATGGAGTTGATCTTTTGAACCCGCTTCAAGCCATGATGACTAATCAACCAATCTTGGGGTAAACAATTCCGATTGCTTATGTTGACTTTCACTTAAGTCTTGTACATAGGACATGAGATTGAATTCTTTGAACAGCAAATTGTTAAGTCGTTTTATTTCACTCATATAACTATCTGTTTTAGTTCATCAATCCCCAATGATGAATAAAAAAATGGATATTCATTTAACTTTCTTGCTAGAAAGAAAATAAATAGGTGAATTTTTTTTTCTTAACGAATCACACGTAGAGATATTGATAATACACATAGAGTTAATGGTATTTCATAACTAATTGATTGAGCAGCAGCCCTTAATCCACCTAAAAAGGAATATTTATTATTTGATCCATATCCCGACATAAGAAGCCCAATGGGAGCAAGACTTGAAACGGCGATCCATAAAAAAACACCAATATTAAGATCAGATAGAATGAGGCGATAACTAAAAGGAATTACTGAATAACTTAATAAAATGGATATGACTGCTATGGATGGCCCGATACTGAATAAACGAGTATCTCCTCTAGATGGGAGAATATTCTCTTTGAAAAGTAGTTTTGTACCATCTGCTAGAGCTTGAAGCATTCCTAAAGGCCCAGCGTATTCGGGTCCAATTCGTTGTTGGATCCCTGCAGATATTTCTCTTTCTAACCAAACAATTACTAGTACACCTAGTATGATTCCTAATACAAGAGTCAAAATAGGGACAAGCATCCATATGATTCCATAGACTTCTTTGAAAAATTCCAATCTGGAAAAAGACTTGATAGCTTGTACTTCTGTTGTATCAATTATCATTTCAACGATCAACTTCTCCCATAATGATATCTATGCTACCTAGTATCGTCATAATATCAGCCAATTTCATTCTTTTAACTAACTGAGGAAGAATTTGCAAGTTGATAAAACCCGGTGGTCGAATTTTCCATCTCCAAGGAAAAACACTCTGATCTCCTAGCAGAAAAATTCCCAGTTCTCCTTTTGGTGCTTCGACTCTTACATAAAGTTCTTGCTTGGACAATTCAAAGGCTGGAGAAGGTTTTTTACTAATAAATCGATATTCAAAATCATTCCATTCAGGGTCTTTTATTGTATCAAAACGTCGGATTTCTAAATTCTCATATGGTCCCCCTGGAATTCCTTCCAGGGCCTGTTGGATAATTTTTATGGATTCAGTCATTTCACTGATTCGTACTAAATACCGAGCTAATGAATCCCCTTCTTTTTGCCATTGAATCTCCCAATCAAATTCGTCGTAACACTCATAACGATCAACTTTACGAAGATCCCATTGGATTCCGGAAGCTCGTAGCATTGGTCCCGATAAACCCCAATTTAGTGCTTCTTCTGCCCCAATAATGCCTACGCCTTCAACTCGTTCTAAAAAAATAGGATTTCGGGTAATAAGCTTTTGATATTCACTAACCCCGGTTAAAAAATAATCGCAAAAATCTAAACATTTATCTATCCAGCCATAAGGCAGATCAGCAGCGACTCCTCCGATACGAAAATAATTATGCATCATGCGCATACCGGTAGCAGCTTCGAATAGGTCATATATCAATTCTCGTTCTCGAAAAATATAGAAAAAAGGGGTCTGGGCCCCAATATCTGCCATAAAAGGACCAAGCCATAATAAATGGGAAGCGATACGACTCAATTCCAACATAATAGCTCTGATATAGCTAGCCCTTTTAGGTACTTGAATATTGCCTAGTTGTTCGGGTCCATTTACGGTTATTGCTTCTGTGAACATAGTAGCTAAATAATCCCAACGTGTTACATAAGGCAAATATTGTATAATTGTTCTATTTTCCGCTATTTTCTCCATCCCTCTATGCAAATAACCCAATATCGGTTCACAGTCAATAACATCTTCACCATCGAGAGTAACGATCAATCGAAGAACACCATGCATTGATGGGTGGTGAGGGCCCATATTGACTATCATGAGGTCTTTTCTTGTAGTTGGTGCAATCATAAGTTTTTTCCCGAGTCATTCTTCCATGCATTTCTGAAAGTAAAAAGAAGTTCATCAAAATTTAAATGACTAATCTCAAATAATTGTATTAGGCTTCGAATTAACGAGTTTTTATCTCGCGAATATCCAACTCTCCAATTAATTCTTTATAACGTCCTCTATTTTTTTTTGACAAATAGGCCAGCAGTCGTTGACGTTTTCCCAAAATTTTTCGTAAACCTCTCTGAGACGAAAAGTCTTTTTTGTGAAATTCCAGATGTGAAGTAAGTCTCTTTATCTTAGTAGTCAAACTGAATACTTGAAATTCAACAGACCCTCTGTTTTCTTCGTTTTCTTTTTGAGAAATAACCGAAATAAATGAATTTTTTACCATAAAAAAAATGCCCCTCTTCCTTTTTACAGATATGGATTTTATTGATCAGTAATAATAATGCCATTAATTCGAATGTGGTATATACAATAATATAATCCGAATTTTTTTAGAAACTCCTACTTTTTTGAATTAAAATCAATCCAATTTGAAATTGGATTTCGATAGGGATAGAAAGGGGTTGGTACCTTTTCGCAGCGAATAATTTAGATCTAAAATGAAGAAGGTTCTGTTGATTCATTTCGAGATCTAATTGAGACATTATTTATTTCATATTAGATATTAGAATGAGAAAATATTAGAATGAAAGGTGGGACACGTGATCTGCGTATTTCTTTACTTTTATATAATATAGATTATATATAGGTTATAGGATATATAGAAAAATTATATTACCCGCGACTTTTCAATCGTGGATACATTTGGATCCTTAACATACTGAAACGACTTCCATTATTGGTATCAAACCAATAACGATTCATACAAGCTAAATCTTCTAAACGATAATTAGGCCAAAGAAAGAGCTTTAATTTTAGTAATTGATTTTTCTTTTTATCAAGATAGTTACTGTCATGCAAAACTTGGCTGCTGCTTTTTATGTTCTTTCCGTTCCAAAATACTGGATTTATATCTACATCATTTTTCTTCTTTGAATTGAAACAAATTTGAATTCTCAATTTTCTACGACGTCTAAACGATAAAATATTTTCAGGAACAAGCAAATCAAAATCCCTACTTTCAACTATTCTTTGATGTGGTGAAATAGCTTTATCAAAATCATTCTTAGAAACATTTCTTTGTTCTTGGTATTTTTGATTAGTTTGTTGCTTACTCTTATGAACCAACGAAATACCGATAGTTTGATACATAATAAATTGTCCATCATTTTTTACAGACAGACGAATGGGTTCTATAATCAATATTCCCTTTTTCATTAATTCTGGAAGAGTTAAATTCTTCTGAATCAGCATTATATCCAAGCTCATTTCTCTCTTTTGAATCGAGGATATAGTAATTTTGCTCGGATCTATCAGTCTAAGCAGGAGACAATATATCTTGATATTATTGATCATTCTTTGATTCAAAATATCGCTCCATCTCAATTGAAAAAGCAAATAACGTTTTAGGAATAAATCTAGTTCTGCTTCCGTATTGCTTTTGTATTGTTTTTTCTTTTTCCCTTTTTTCATGTCCGATTTTGCAGAATTTTCTTGACTATCTTTTTGTTGTGAGAGAACAGATCTAAGATCTCTTCGGGTTGTGGGTTCTTTTTGTTCTTGATTTCGATGCTTTTTATTCGACGGCATCAAAACCCTTCCCTTTTGCTTTTCATTGATCTTTTTATTTTCACTACTATTGTTTTCATTTCTATTCCTATTTAAAAGAAGGAATTTGCTTGGTATAAACCAAGGTTTGATTTTATATCCATTAAAAAGTAACAGAAATTCTGGGAAGAACCAAGGTTCCAGATTCGATATGGAAAGCTTTAGGATTTTTTCATTCATTCCCATCCAATCAAAAAATACTTTGTTCGAGTTTGTTGAATTTCTTTCTGGAATCATTCTAAGATAAAAAAAATCTTTTTTAGGAATTATTTGAGAATAATTAGTACGAATTTGAGGATTTTGATTGCTATTGGTATTGATCGTGATCCAGGTGTCAATATCGCCTTTTTGGCTAAGATAAAAATTGAGACTTTTCCAATCAAAATATTTTCTATCAGCCGTTTTTTCGATATATATACTATCAAGCTTTTCTAAATAATTATTGCTAAAAATGTTACTCAGTATGCTTGCTTTATGTGTGTTATAAGAAATCTCCTGGTTCTTATTTCTTTGAAACGGAGATCTATCAAAAGCGCATTCCCTTTTATTTTCATAAATAAGAAATTTATATGATAAAAGATCATATCTGTAGTATTTTTTGAAATTATCTTTTTGATTATATAATGAATCTATTTCAAATTGTTTTTGTTTTTTGGAATCAATTAATTTATTTTTTTGATACGAATGCCATTTTATAAAATTTTCCTTTTTAGCTATACGACGCCGATTAACAGTATTTCGCCATTTTTGGGGTATTAATCTAGACCATCTTCTCTGGGATAAATTGTATTGATAATGTTTTCTTAACCAGTTTTTCCAGTGATTCATTTTAGAATTTGGAAATTTCTTATCCCCTAATTTGGAATGAACCATCCCTTGTGTTTGAAAAGAATCTTTTATTTCAGGCTTAAGAAAAAAAGGGATTCCTTGATATTGAAAAACCGATTTTAATTTAGACGAGTTACTAACTTGGATTTGTGATAATTTAAAAAATACATATGCTTGTGACACGTAGGACAAGTCATAAAACATATATGAATTTCTTTGATTATTACTAATAATATCAAGTGACTTTTTTATAGTGGAAATAAACGTAATTGGATTTGTCTTTTGTTTATTAATTCCTTCTTGGTTTTTTTCATTATTGTAAAGAGATTTATCAAATTTTTTTTTTGTTGATTCAAAAAAAAGTTCTGTATTCACTCTGGGAATATTAATGATAGATAAAATTAGATCCGTGTATATTCTTTCAATGAAAAATTGGAAAAAAAGGGGTAATTTACAGATTAATCGAGTATTTTTTCTTTTGAATATTTGCCATTTGTAGAATCTTTTAACATTATAACTTCTTTTGTTAGGACTAATATTTATTTTTTGCGTCACTTTTTTTTTCTCTTTTGTGATTCGTTCTATTTGATTTCGAATTATCCTTGTTCTATCAGTGAAATCCTTTATTTTTTTTTCTGTCAATGAAGAATTTGTGCAATTCAGAGCTGAAATTTCAATAAATGATTCATTAATTATCTGATTGCTTATTATTGAATCTTTTTCTTCTTTCATTTCACTCGATTCATCTCTTTCGACTTTTCTTAATCGAAATAATAAAATTGGATTTAATTTTGAAAGTTCTTTTATCATTTTTTTTAGAAAAATAACACTTTTGATAACCCATTTTTTTATTTCTTTTAAAACTAATTTTATTTTTCCTTTAACAACTATTAGAATTTGAAAATACTTCTTTTTAAATTTTCCAATTTTTTTTTCAAGTTCTTTAACAATGGGTTTAAAAAAGGAAGGGCGTTTTCGGGGCGAACCAAAAGGAAGTTCAGTTTCCATTCCCCAAACTGTTAAAAAACAAAAATCATCCTTTTCTTTTTTCTTTTTCATTAGATCTTTCTGAGACGATTGGAATTTCGATTTGTGCCAAGGTTTCAGACAGAAAGGAAATAAGATTTTTATCTGAATACCATCTGTCAACCAATTTTTTGGAAATTCTGTTTCGGATAATGGAACACCATTATAGGTACATTTAACATACATCTCTCTATTCCATTCCTGTAAATCCTCAGACCATTCAGGAACTTGCAATAGGAGTATACGTCCAATATTTTTTGCAATTATCAATGAAGGTAATAGAATAGATTTTCTAAAAAAGGATTGACTTAATAACATGGAACCTCTTATTACTTGCGCAAATGGAATGGTATCCCAGGCCTCTGCTATCTCTATTCGCGCTTTTTCCTTTGTTTTGTTCTTCTCTTTTTTTTCTTCTCTTGTTGGTTGCTCTTCTGTAGACTCTACAATTTTGAATGCTTCCTCTTTCTTCATCCGGTTTCGAAAAATTAGTTTAATCAACCCGGAGATATCAAAAGAAAAAAAAGGGGATTTTTCGATTCTGTCCAAAAAGAGAGGGGAATGCACATTTGCTTGAAACAATTCCCAAATAACTATTTTACGCCTTTGAGCCCTCATAGAACCTTTGATTATACCTCGCCGAAAGTCTGATTGTTGCGAATAGCGTGTCAAAGCCACTTCGGCTGGTTCATTATCCGTATTAGTCTCCGTAGTATTAGGATCAGTATCCTCCTTCTTAGTAGTAAAAATGACTACCCGTTTACCCTTTCGTGAACGAATTTGATGTTCTACCGGTACCTCTTCTTCATATTCTCCTGATTGTTGTTCTAACTCGGTGATTAAGTTGTATGACCATCGAGGAACTTTTTTACTGATTTCTTTTATCCTAATTGATTTTCTGTTAATTTCATTTGGATCAGTTACAACTTGAGTTAATAAATAGTTTAAATATTTTCTTCCCTTTTCCGAATCTATTCTTCCTTCTGAAAATAAAGAAAGACTCTTCCAATTTTGATTGGATCCCAATTTTCTAATAAATTGACTGATTAAACTTAAGAAATCAAAAATTTCTGTTGATACTGATTTTTTATCAAATCTATTTATTTTCTGTCCAAATTCTTGGTAATTCGTATCGGGAATAAGGATACCGTGAATCCGATTTATCTCCAATTTCTCTATGAACTTTTCTATCGAAGCTTTTTTTAGGATTGGAGGTAAAGGATTTTTGTAGATTGTTCTCCGATATGATCCGGTCAACAAAGGGTCATACCGTTTGGATAAGTATTCTTTTGTAGAATCGTCATTACACAATCGAGTTTTTGTCTCAAGTATATTCAAAACAATATATTCTTTGTCTAAAGCTTGAATTCGATTTAGAAACTCATTGTTCAAACTTTTGCCTTTTTCTTTGTTGGTATAAACCCAAGGGTTGTAGAGTTCAGTAGATGAAGATTTTTCAAATGGAGGGGGGGATATCCTTTGTTTTATCATTTCCAAAAAAATTGATAAACTAGGGGGATATGTAAAAGAGATTTTTTCTTTTCCATCACTTTGGCATATGTCAAAAAAATATTGT